TTCGTTTAGAAGAAAAACAAAAATTGCGTTTTCATTATGGTCTTACAGAACGACAATTACTTAAATACGTTCGTATTGCCGGAAAAGCCAAAGGGTCAACAGGTCAGGTTTTACTACAATTACTTGAAATGCGTTTGGATAACATCCTTTTTCGATTGGGTATGGCTTCAACTATTCCCCAAGCCCGCCAATTAGTTAACCATAGACATATTTTAGTTAATGGTCGTATAGTAGATATACCAAGTTATCGCTGCAAACCCCACGATATTATTACAGCGAGGGATGAACAAAAATCTAGAGCTCTGATTCAAAATTATCTTGATTCATCCCCCCGCGAGGAATTGCCAAAACATTTGACCCTTCAACCATTCCAATATAAAGGATTAGTCAATCAAATAATAGATAGTCAATGGGTCGGTTTGAAAATAAATGAATTGCTGGTTGTAGAATATTATTCTCGTCAGACTTAAACCTAATTAAAATAAAACAATAAAACAAGGGTTCGGACAATTTTTCCCTTTTCGCCTAAGCAAAAAGACCCACCAAAGTAAGGAGTTTGATACGGGGATTTTTCTCCCATTCATGGATCACGGATCGGTAGGGAGATTCTCATTCCCTGTTGTCTACTCTTTCCAGTATTTTCTTTTCTGTACTGCGGAACATGGGAATAAAGAATCTATATCAAAATAAAAGAAAGGTCTAACTTAACCGTTGGAATAATGGTATCCATTGTTATTTGCTTTGATACATTGCTGTTAATAAGATTGGTGAATTAGGTGAAAGGTACGGAAAGAGAGGGATTCGAACCCTCGGTAAACAAAAGCCTACATAGCAGTTCCAATGCTACGCCTTGAACCACTCGGCCATCTCTCCTACATAATGATTATGGCCCAGAAACCGAGTGAATAGTGAGTCATTCATATTAGATTTTTTGATAGGTACGTACAGTCAATTCTAACTATAAAAAAATATAGAAAACTTTTCATCAAAGAAAAACCCTTCCTTCAAGGGGGGGATAAAAAGAATTTTTTTTTGTGAAAAACTGTTAAAAAAAGATATATATCTATTCATTTCATTCTTGCGAAGACGGCGCTCCCATCTTTTTCCAATAGTTATTCTTTTTACTTACAATATTTATACCAAATTAAATCAATGAATTAGAACGAATCAATTGATCTATTTTTTTTTTATTTTTATGTTATTTCGTACTGTACAATTTCTTTGTTTGTGGGATCATTTTCCCACAAGAGGTAAGTAAAAGAAATTATAGAATGGATTGCTACCTATGCCCAGATCTCGGATAAATGGAAATTTTATTGATAAGACCTTTTCAATTGTAGCCAATATCTTATTACGAATAATTCCGACAACTTCAGGAGAAAAAGAGGCATTCACCTATTACAGAGATGGTGCGATTTGATGTTTTTTTCTTTACCGATTTCAGTCTTCGGAGAAAGATACATTATTTGGGAGAGAAATAAAAAGATTATTGAAATAAATCTACGCTTATTGTGAAGGTGAAGTTTGTAAATAAAACAATTCCTTCTGTCGTGTATCCCCGATTAATGCAGCCTCAGATGCTTCAATTTTATATTCTAGTATTGAGCGAAAGGTTACACCTATGGGTTAGGTCAACCCTACTTCACTAGTACCAATAGGCAGCATAGGGAAAGAAGCACTACGCCTAGGAATCAACAATACGAAAACTTTGTTATAAATTATACCTTTTCTTTATCGGAATCGGGATTAACAAGAATGGTTGGTACAACAAATATCCATCTCGTTCGTATTTTGGATACCCGTATAACCATCGAAGACTGTTGAAGTGACTAATTCCCGGAAATTAAGGGGTGTTAAGAACAAAGAAATTGTTAGAGTTATCATTTTTATTTAGTACCAAGATACTTGATGTTAAGAAAAGATCTTTTACAGGAAGGTTGGTTAGAGATTTCTTGTAAAAACACTAGCCCCGTTCGGTTCATAATGAAATTATTTCAATCTTTTTTGATGATTCCATGTATTATTCTCATTATGCACATAAAAAGGGAGGAGCCGTATGAGATGAAAATCTCACGTACGGTTCTGGAACGGAGATTCTTTGAATCGAAGACGACCGCAACGGATGTCGGCTCAATCCGAAGGAAATTATGCGGAAGCTTTACAGAATTATTATGAAGCTATGCGACTAGAAATTGATCCCTATGATAGAAGTTATATACTCTATAACATAGGTCTTATCCACACAAGGAACGGAGAGCATACGAAAGCTTTGGAATATTATTTTAGGGCACTAGAACGAAACCCGTTCTTACCACAAGCTTTAAATAATATGGCCGTGATCTGTCATTACGTGCGACTATCTCCACTATAGAAAGAAAAAAAGGAAAGAAAGAGCAAATCCGCTAATAAATACTAGAAAATAGGCTTTCTACATATCATATCTATCGTGTCCAAAACAACGATTTTTATCAGCTGTAGCAAAGAAAAAGAAAGAAACTTC